CTGGAAAAAGAATTGATAGCTTGTACTTTTATCGTATCAATTATCATTTCAACGATCAACTTCTCCCATAATAATATCTATACTACCTAGTATTGTCATAATATCGGCCAATTTCATTTTTTTAACTAGCTGAGGAAGAATTTGCAAATTGATAAAACCAGGTGGACGAATTTTCCATCTCCAGGGAAAAACACTCCGATCTCCTACCAGAAAAATTCCCAATTCCCCCTTGGGGGCTTCTACTCTCACATAAAGTTCTTGTTTAGACAATTCAAAAGTGGGCGAAGGTTTCTTACTAATGAATCGATAATCAAAATCATTCCATTCAGAATCCTTTGTTTTATCAAAACGCCGTACCTCTAAATTCTCATAGGGCCCTCCGGGAATTCCTTCCAGGGCTTGTTGAATAATTTTGATGGATTCCACCATTTCACCGATTCGGACTAAATAACGGGCTAGTGAATCTCCCTCTTTTTGCCATTGTACTTCCCAATCAAATTCGTCGTAAGACTCATAATGATCAATTTTACGAAGATCCCACGGAATTCCGGAAGCTCGTAGCATTGGTCCCGATAAACCCCAATTTATTGCTTCCTCTCCACTAATAATACCCACCCCTTCAACTCGTTCCAAAAAAATAGGATTACGCGTAATAAGCTTTTGATATTCAGTAACCCCTGTTAAAAAATAATCACAGAAATCCAAGCATTTATCTATCCAGCCATAAGGTAGATCAGCAGCCACCCCTCCGATACGGAAATAATTATGCATCATTCGCATACCTGTGGAAGATTCGAATAGGTCATATATCAATTCCCTCTCTCGGAAAATATAGAAGAAAGGGGTCTGCGCACCGATATCTGCCATAAAAGGGCCAAGCCATAACAAATGAGAAGCTATACGACTCAGTTCTAGCATAATTACTCTAATATAGCTCGCTCTTTTCGGTACTTGGATATTTCCCAACTGTTCTGGTCCATTTACCGTTATTGCCTCTGTAAACATAGTAGCTAAATAATCCCAACGTGTTACATAAGGAAGATATTGTATAATTGTTCGATTTTCCGCAATTTTTTCCATTCCTCTGTGTAAATAACCCAATACGGGTTCACAGTCAATAACATTTTCCCCATCTAGAGTAATGATGAGTCGAAGAACACCGTGCATTGATGGGTGTTGAGGACCCATATTGACTATCATGAGGTCTTTTCTTGTAGTCGGTACAGTCATATATTTTTTCCCCGATTCATTATTCCACGAATTGCTGAAAACCAAATGAAGTTCATTAAAAATAATAATTAATATTTAGAATTCTAATTATTATTATTATAAATATTATAATTTATAATTATAAATAAATAAAAAAAAAAAATGAACTTAACGAGTTTTTGGCTCCCGAATATCCAATTGACTAATTAATTCTTTATAGCGTACTCTATTTTTCTTTGACAAATAAGCCAGGAGTCGTTGACGTTTTCCCAGAATTTTACGTAGACCTCTCTGAGATAAATAGTCTTTTCTGTGCAATTCCAAATGGGAAGTAAGTCTACGTATCTTATTGGTGAAACTGAATACTTGAAATTCAACAGACCCCCTATTTTCTTTTTTTTCTTCTTGCGAAATAACTGAAATGAATAAATTTTTAACCATAACAAAAAATTCTGCGTCCCTTTTTCTTTATTTACATTACAAATATAGATTTTACTAATCAGTAATAATAATGCCAGTCATTTTAATTTGTTATACACAATAATCGGGATTTATTCGTATACTTCTTTTTTTTTTTTAATTCACTTAATTGATAATCAATACAATTTTTTTTTTCAATCAAATATAGATAAAAAATTTCTAACCTACAAAAGAGAAGAATTTTGACCTAAGATAAGAAGATTATGACGACTCATTACTTACTAGATAGAATTGCTAAGATCAAGGTCAGGTAATCAGTATCATGTACCATAATCTAATATAACAACATAAGGCTGTATATATTTGTTTGTGTTCATATACCATGTCAGAGATGCCGCTTGATCCATGTAATGTAAATGTATCATCAACTAATTATCAATCGTGGATACATATGTATCCTTGACATAACGAAACGACTACCATTATTGGTATCAAACCAATAGCGATTCATACAAGCAAAATCTTCGAATCGATAATTTGGCCAAAGAAATAATTTGAACTTAATAAATCGATTTGTATCTACATCAAGATGCTTATCCTCATAAAAAAATTGACCACAGCGCTTTACATTGTTCCCATTGCAAAATACTTGATTTCTATCCCCAACATTGACATTTCTTGAATTGAAACAAATGAGAATTCTCAATTCTCTACGACGTCTAGGAGATAAAAAATTATCAGGAACAATAAAATCATAAAAATGATCGTTTCTATTCCCATTTTCATGTCGTGCAATGGATTCATTAAGACCATTCTTATCAACATTTCTTTTTTCTTGGTATCTTCGATTAGTTTGGCGCTTACTCTTATGCACCCGTGAAATAGCTATGGTTTGGTACATGATAAATTGTCCGTCCCATTTTATGGATAGCCGAGCTGGTTCAATAATCAATAGTCCCCTTTTTATCAATTTTGTAAGAGTTGTAGACTTCGGAATCAGCATTACATCCAAACTTATTTCGTCCCTTTGAATAGAGGATATAGCAATTTCCTTTGGATTTCTCAATCTAAGGAGTAGGCAATATACCTTGATATTATTTAGTATTTTTTGATTAAAAGCATTATCCCATTTCAATTGAAAAAGAAAATATCTTTTCAGGAAGAAATCTAGTTCCGCTCCTATCATGGATTTATTTTGATTTTTGCTTTTTTGAATGTATGATCCCCGATAATCTTCTTTAACATTTTTTTTTTTTTTCGATGGATCAGATCCAATATTTTTGTTATTTTGTGCATATGATCCAAGATCTCCTTGGACTGGCTGTTGTTTTTCTTCTTGATTTTGATTCTCTAATTCAAGAGATTTTTTTGGATTATATAATCCATCTTTTTTTTTCTTTTCGTTGATATTTTTACTAATGTTTTTATTTATATTCAATTTAAAAAGAAGTAAATTGATTGGTATGATCCACGGTTGAATCTTATATGTATTATAAAGTGACACAAATTCTGGTAAAAACCAAAGTTCTAGATTTGATATCGGACAATTTAGGATTTCTTCATTCATTCCCATCCAGTCCAAAAATGTTTTTGTTTGATTGGTTGGGCAGATTTGTTTATGAATCGGGGGATTCATAAACACTTTCTTATCCATTTTTTTTTTATCCATTTTATCAATTATTTGATAATAATTAGTCCGAGTCTTAGTATTTTTATTAATGTTGGCGCTGGCCCCGATATCTCTATTTCTCCATTCCTCAATATCGATCTTTTTTCTAAGACAAAAATTAATAGTTCTCCAATCAAAATATTTTCTATCCGGATTTTTATCCCTATCAATAATAGAATCTTCTCGTAGATAGTTACCAAGATCTATATCTCTCGGCAAATAAAAAAGTTCGGGATTATAATTATTGTAATTATAGGAAATCCTTTTTGCCTCGTTTACTTGGAATGGCGACCCATAAATATATGAACCTTTCTTATCTTCATAATTCAGATATTTATTTGATAAAAGATCATATTTGTAGTTTTTTAATTTATCTTTTTGGTTCGGTAATGAATTTACTGCATATGCATAATTGTTTTCTTTCTTGTAATGAATTAATCGGTCTTTTTCATATGAATAAAAATGGGTTGAGTTTTTATTTTGAACCATAAAATTTTGATTGATTCTATTCCGCCAATTTTGCGGTACTAATCTAGACCATCTAGTCTGAGATAAATTGTATTTATAGTGATCATTACCCATTAACCAGCTTTTCCATTCATTCATTTTAAAACCGCTAAGTTTATTATACCTTGATTCGAAATGAAATATTCCGTGTGTTCCAAAAAAATCTTTTTTTATTCTATCCTTAATAAAAGGAATTGTTCCGTGATATTGAAATAAAAATTTCAAGTAATGCTTGTTGATAACTTGGGCTTGTGATAATTTGTAAAATACATATGCCTGTGACAACGAAGAAAGGTCACAAAAAATCTGCGAATTTTGATTTCTAATATTAGAAATCAACTTTTTTATAGTCGAAATAAAATAAATTTGATTTTTTTTATTTTTATCAATATAAAATCCTTTTTTATTTGTTTCATCATTGGAATTATCCGTTATTTTGTTTTTTAATTGAAGTAAAATTTTTACATGTATTCTGGGAATATTAATGATACGTAAAAAAATATCTTTGTATATCCTTTCAATAAACAAATCAAAAAAATAGTGATATTTGCGCATTAGTCGAGCACTTCTTCTTTTTAATATCTGCCAAATCTTTTTTGGTGATTCTAATCTTTTATCATCACAATTTGTTTCGTTAGGACTAATGTTTATATACGTAGTTATAAATATATTTTTTTTTTCTTTTGTTATTTTTTCGATTTGATTTCTGATTGTATTTGTCTTATCAGCCAGATCTTTCATCTTTTTTTCTGTCAGTGAATAATTTGTCCAATCCGCAGATCTAATTCGAATGGACGATTCATGATTTATATGATTACTTATTATTGATTTTTTTTTTTTTGTATTCGATTCATATACTTCCCTCAATCCAAATAATGGAATTAGACTTACTTTTTTAAGTTCTTTCATTATTCTTTTTATAAATCGAACTATTTTTCTAACCCATCTTGTTTTTTCTTTTGATACTTTTCGAAACCATTTTGCTCTTTCGTTTATAATTTTTAGGGCTAGAAAACGTTTTTTTTTCACTTTTATAAGTCTTTTTTCAAGTTGTTTCCAAATAGGTTCAAAAAAGGAAGGTAGTTGTCGGGGAGAACCAAAAGGTAATTCAGCTTCCATTCCCCAAACTGTTAAAAAACAAAAATTTTCTTTTTTACCTTTCTTTTTCATGGAATCTCTAGGATGTGATTGTAGC